TAAATCAATCAAATTCCGGGAGGCTTCGTGCAGTGCTTCTTTCGGAGTTAAACTCCCATTTGTCCATATTTCGAGAAACAATATCTCTTTTTTTTCATTCCCACTCTCATAGCGATGAATACTATAATTGACATCTCGAACAGGCGTGAATACAGCATTTGTAGGATAACTTCCACCTTGAACGGTAGGTGGCATTTTTTGAATATATTCGCGATTTCTATTGATTTCTAATCCAATAGACAAATTAATTGGTTCTGTCAAGTTAGCTATATGTTGTATATCGTCGACGATTTCTACATAAGGCGGTAAGATGATATCTCGAGCAGTTACACATCTAGGACCTTTGACACAAATAAACGCCTCAGAAGTCCCATATAGATTACTTCTCAATACAATTTCTTTCAAATTCATTAAAATTTCGTGGACCGATTCTTGAATACCCGCTATAGTAGAATATTCGTGAGTTACGTTCTCAGATTTTACACGTGTGATACATGTTCCTTCTACTTCTCCAAGCAAAGCTCTTCGGATTGCAATCCCTATTGTGTCGGCTTGCCCTGTCATAAGCGGAGACAGAATAAAGCGCCCATAATAAAGGCGTTTACTGTGTATTCTTGATTCAACACACTTCCACTGTTGGAGTGTCCGAGTAGATACTCTTACTTTCTCCCGAACCATAGTAATATTATTTTAGTTGATTGAATTATTTATTTCTCTTGTTTATTTTGAAATTTATTCGCTGTTCATTTCTACACACGTCGTTTTCGGGCAGGTCTGCAGCCATTATGTGAAATAGGGGTTACATCCCGGATAAAAGTTATTCGTATACGACTTCTACGAAGAGTTCGTACTGCTGCCTCTCTTCCTGGACCGGCACCCTTTAGCATGACCGCTGCTTGTTGCATACCTTGATCTACTACTGTACGAATAGCATCTGCTGCTGTAGTTTGAGCGGCAAAGGGTGTCCTTTTTCTCGGACCCTTGAATCCAAGGGTACCGGCCGAGGACCAGGAAAGCACCCGACCTCGTAGATCTGTAACCGTGACAATGGTATTATTGAAACTTGATTGAACATGAATAAGTCCCTTTGGTATTCTATGTGTACTCTTACGTGAAATAATACGTACCTTTCTGCGTGAACCAATACGTACAATTCTGCGTGAACCAATACGTACATTTCTGCGTGAACCAGTTCTCGGTCTAGCTTTTGTCATGTTCTATCATCTCATAAATATGAGTCAGAAATCTATGGATATATCCATTTTAGGCCAAAACAGATTCTTTGATTTGTATATTGAGCTCTTTAATAAGTCTGATTATCCTTGTCTTTGTTTATGCCTCGGGTTGGAACAAATTACTATAATGCGCCCCCGCCGGCGGATTAGTCGACATTTTTTACAAATTTTACGAACGGAAGCTCTTATTTTCATATTTGTTTTTCCTTAATTTTCATTCTGAATCTACTTCATCGGCAGAAAAAAAGATTTTTCATCTCGAATCGTATTGAATAAAAACCACCTAATCTTTCGAATCCTTGTTTGAATCTTTCGAATCCTTGTTTGGGAGTCGATAAATTATACGTCCTTTGGTTAAATCATAACGACTTCCTTCAATTTTTACTTTATCTCCCGGCAGTATCCGGATAAAGCCACGTCGGATTTTTCCGGAAATATAACCTAGAATCACATCTTCATTATCTACCTGAACTCGGAACATGCCGTTGCGAAGCGATTCAATAATTAAACCTTCGCGGACCCATTTATCTTCTTTTTTCATGTTGTTTTCTTTTTTTGGGTTGTTATCTTTTTTTTTCATGTTAGCTCCTTGAAGTATGAATTAATACTAGTTAAGTATGAATTAATAATAGTAATAATAGTTAAATATGAATTAAAAATAGTTGAAATATGAACGAATAATAGAGTATAAACAAGATTAGAAAACCCATTCTCTTCCTTTTTTTTTTTACAAAGAGGAAGAGGTTTCGGATTCCATTTGAATATTAAAAGGATTACCATATATAACATAAAATTTCTCCCCCGATTCCTTCTAGTCGAGCCTCCCGGTCTGTCATTATACCTCGAGACGTAGAAAGAATTACAATTCCCATTCCACCCAAAATTCTAGGAATTCGTTGAGAGTTAGAATAGATTCGTAGACCGGGTCGGCTGATCCGTTTTAGATTTAAAAAATTTTTATAGGGTCTTTTCCTTCTATGTCGCAGGGTTAAAACCAAAAAAGATTTGTTTTTTTCTAGATGTTTTCTGACGTTTTCGATAAAACCTTCTCGGCAAAGTATTTTAACAATATTTTCTGTAATATTAGTAAATGCTATGCGAACAACTCTTTTTCTATCCATATCAGCATTTCGTATAGAGGTTATTATCTCAGCAATAGTGTCTCTACCCATGATAAACGAAAATTATTGGTGTCCCAAAATTGGATATAATCAACATGTTTTTCTTTTTTTTTTATTGGTTTATGAATATGAAGTTTTCAAGATATATGCATAAGACACAATCTACGAATTAATCTAGTTTTTAATCGATTTCTTTCACTCAAAGATATCATGATCTCATTTTATTTTATTTTATAATATCTCGGGGGCTAATGAAACTATTTTCGTCAAATTGAATTCTCTCAATTCCTGTGGGATTGCACCAAAAATTCGAGTTCCTTTTGGATTTCCTTCTTGATCAATCACAACTGCTGCATTGTCATCATATCGTATTATCATACCGTTGTTACGTTTAAGTTCTTTACAGGTACGAACAATTACAGCTCTGATTACTTCTGATTTTTCTAGGGACATCTTTGGTACTGCTTCTTTGATCACAGCAACAATAACGTCACCAATATGAGCATATCGACGATTACTAGCTCCTATAATTCGAATACACATCAATTCTCGAGCCCCGCTGTTATCTGCTACGTTTAAATGGGTTTGCGGTTGAATCATATTAATTTTGTAGGCTATTCTTTCAATGCAAAGGATGAAGAAAATAAAAGAAATATTGTTTATCTAAAATCAAAAAATAAACTCGCGGTTTTGTTTCATCCCAAGACTTCTTTACTGCCGGTTCTAGATTTTTCTCTTTACTTTGATCCCGAAAAAATAAATTGAGTTCGGATAGGCATTTTGGATGCTGCTATTAAAATAGCCCTTCTAGCTATATTTTCCGTTACTCCACCCATTTCGTATAATATTCGTCCCGGTTTAACAACAGCTACCCAATATTCAGGGTTTCCTTTCCCCGAACCCATACGTGTTTCAGCCGATCTTATCGTAACTGGTTTATCTGGAAATATACGGACCCATATTTTGCCACCACGGCGTGCATTTCGTGTCATTGCTCGCCGACCTGCTTCGATTTGTCTAGATGTGATCCAAGCGGGTTCAAGTGCTTGAAGAGCATATTTACCGAAACAAATATGATTACCTCGATAAGATATTCCCTTCATTCTTCCTCTATGTTGTTTACGGAATCTAGTTCTTTTGGGGTTATAGTGGATGATTGTTTCGGCATTCCATCTCTACTACAGAACTGGACGTGAGAGTTTCTTCTCATCCAGCTCCTCGCGAATAAAAGGATTCAAAATGGAATTTCAATTCATTTGAATAGATATTTGATATTTGATTTTCTAAAAAAATCGTTTTTTTCTAACGTTTTAATAAATCTTTATTGTATTGTCTTTTGTCCTTTATCCAAGTTTACTAATTCAAAACAAAAAAAGAGTTAAAAAAGAGAAAGTTTTCGCGGGCGAATATTTACTCTTGCAATCTCTATTTCAGCCGTAGCGCTTGTTCGTAACTTCGCAGAATAGATGAATTGATTTCCGGTTCATTTCGCCATCCCAACTAGTGAATCAGTAAGATTCAGTTGTTCAATAAAATCTTTTGTATTCACAGGTTTCATCGTTCCCACCACTCCGTACTTAATGGTTAGGCCAGAATTATACAACGGAGCTCATAATCCAATTTATTCTTGAGTCAACCTTCTTAGTCTTTATTGGCTCGAAGCTCTTGATTTTTTTCTGCTATTACGTGGATTCATTTACTATATTCATTATGGATGAATCAATTAGTATTGATGCTTTATTACACTGTCTTTTATCAGATGACTCATAGACCTTACATATTGGAATTCTATATCATTGATATTTTTTTCTATCTTTCTCTCATCCTTCCATTTATCCACACCCTATTCGGTTCTGTATTTTGCTTTAAACTTCGAATGAAAGTAAATTCAAAACAATTTCAGTTGTTACAAGGATATGACCTATTTAGTTTAGCATATCTTGACTGCTTCTTTAGATTTAGATAATACGAAGTGATGAGTTGGTTTTCAGACAGACTACCGGGCTGGTCTTTTTTAATCCTATAAATAACAAAAACCAACGAGTCACACACTAAGCATAGCAATTCTATCAAAAGGTCAATCAAATTTTTATTTTATCCTATAAGAATTAAGAAAGCATTAAGAATTAGTTTGATTGGTCAGAAAACGAATCAATGCCTTTCCCCCTTTTTTGGTCTATCAATAGATAGAAGGGCAGAAGAATTCAAATTTTTTTATTCTTCTTCCTTGTCTATAAAAATCCAAATTTTGATGCCTAATACCCCAAAAATAGTCCGAACTGGATAGGAACAATAATCAATTTTTGCTCGAATGGTTTGTAGGGGAACCCTCCCCTCTCTGATCCACACGACGCGTGCAATTTCTTTTCCGCCAATACGCCCTGAAATTTGTATTCGAATTCCTTTTGTATCCGCTAATTCAATAGCCTTTTTCATCGCTTTTCGAGATGAAACTCTATTCTTTAATTGCTCGGCTATAAATTCTGCAAGAATATTAGGGTTTCTATAAGGATTTCTAATTCTTATGATAGCAATATTAAGTTTTCGGTTTACATAATGAAATTCTTTTTTTAGATTCATCTGTAATTCTTTGATTGCTCGTGGTTTATTTTCGAGTAATAACTTTGGGAATCCCATAAAGATT